GGATCGTCCAGTTCCTATAGAACCTATCACTAAAATACCCCTAGAAGGGGATAGGGCTAAGCGGAGCGAAAAGGGTTTTCCATGAGATGGGAAATGAGAACTATTAGCCCCACACGAGGTTTGTGAATAAGTGATTGTCTGATAATGAGCAAGAAATATCCGTCTTTCTGCTAAACAGGATCTATTGAACTCATAATTCATTAGATACTTTTTATGAATGTCAACTAAGTATCGTAAGTAAATGGATCCCGGTTGTTCAATCATTTGATAACCAGAGTCATTCTTTGATAAACGATCACTATGAGTCAGACTCAATAGAATTTGATCAATCCTTTTTTCCGTCGTTAAGGTGGAGAACTGAACCAAGAATTCTCTTTCTTCATCATCAATCGAATCACTGTTCGCGACCCAGGATTCTATTTTATCATCAATCCAATCACCGTTCACGTTTTTTCTTTTTCTTATCAATGAATAGATCTCTTTACTTGTACGACTTAGATGTCTCGTATTTCTCGAAAAAGTGATTCGATTGATGGGATTTGGTATGATACTGATGAGATCGACGAGATTGATATTCAAATATTTCTTCTTAGAACGTATTGATTTGACCCCATAAGCGGGACCACCACCCAATAGCATGTTGCCGCCAGAAGCAGAATCCCGTATTTCTTCCAGAGAATCTCCTAATTGTTCCAGAGCAACTAGAAAGAGATTCTTTAACCAGAAAGAATTCAGTTCAGATGTAGGATACCTATCCAGAAGTTTTCGCAACTCAATCATGTATGATGGAATCATCAAAGATTTGATCTTTTCTAACTCTGTCTGTAACTCACTAGAGGCTCGGAAAACAAAGAGAAGATGTGTACGAACGAGATATCCAGCAACAAGAAGAAGGAAAAGAATTGAATAGAGGAACTCCCAAGCATTTGGTGATCTCAGATGTGTCCATATCAATGGAATGGGTGACTCATTATTTCGATGAATCATTTCTTCGGACAGAAGAAGATTCTGTAAACACTTACTCGAACTCTCACTTATCAGATTCCGTTGTGGAAGAATCGACCACCACTTTTTCTGAGGAATTGGCCATGATATATCTGATCCATGCATAATATCATGAAAAACGGACACAAAATTTTGACTGCCACTTAGGGAATATTGAAAGGGAATATTCAATATCAAATAAATATTGTTTTTTAAGGTGAAATAAAGATATTTACACCCCGTCCAAGTAAGGAACCATGGCATATAGGTTTGGAACAAATTCCATTTTGAGAGATTTGAAAAAGCACTATCTCGTTGAAGGGTTCTACCTACTTCCCCCTTCTCAACGTTTTTCTTTAGACAAAGACTCAGTTCTTTCCTCTTTCCGGACGGCACATATTTCTCAAAACATGGAGTGTGAATCAAACCCATGTTTGAATTGAAACGGAGATAGTGATGCAAGTTTTTCCCTTCTGAATCAGATAGATTCATATCTGAAAGAAGCTGACAATAAGTTCTTTCAAAATTGACTATTTGTTCCTCTATTACAGGTGTTCCAGAAATGTCTGCAATCGAGTAAATAGGAACGGATGGATCGGATCGAATTGAAAAATGGAGAGATTTGTACAAGTTATACGTTTCGTTACCACTTTGTGGAACATTGTTAGGTATGAATATGCCAGATACCTGTGACTCAATTGGTGAAATAGTCTCTCTCTCTCCCAAAACATGTTTTTTTTTACCGAAACACAAAGAAAATATTTTGTTGCGAATGCACAAGATATTGGGGAATTGTGCATATGTAAAATCATAATTATGGATACGGGTCTTTTCCCCATAAAAATGGAATCCTTTGTTACAATAGAACCAGAAGCGATGGGGATGATTCAAGAATTGAAGTCTATTTGCTCTATAAAAAGAAGATATCAATGAACTTTTCTGAGGATTCAACCAATTGTTTCGACCGTGGGATATCATTGATAAATAGGAATCCGTGTTCTCAAAGGATTTCCTTCGATTTTTTCTAGTACGGAATGAGTCAATCATGCACTTTTGTATCTTGTTGAACAAACAAGGTAATATTGTGCCTTTATTGATTAAAAATTTCGATCTTTGGGAAGTATCATGATCATACAACAAGAAGGGTTTCAATTTATTCAAATAAACGATTTGAACACCTATTGATTCTAACAACTGATTGCCGGGTTGATCATTCAGACCTTTCAATTCATAGATGCGGATTTCGGCCTTATGAATGGAGATATTCCCGAGACTCACAACGAAAAAAGGAAGTGACTTAGATAAAAAGAGAAGCGACTTGGACAAAAGGAGAAATGACTTGGACAAAAAGAAACGAAGTGACTTGGACAAATCTTGTTTGTCGATAACCTCGGACCAATCAATCGAATATTGATTAATACGTAATCGATCGAACATTACTTGAAAACGGTGTTTCTGCTCAGAAACGAAATGCTCCAAATGTTCCTGGAAATTCTTGCTTCCATTAGAGCATTTGTATCTATATACATTAGGATCCAGATTCGTGGATCTCTCGGTTCGAGAAATAAGAGGATCGAACCACTTCTTCTTAATCTTTTTCAAATTGGATAAATGTTGGTTGATCTTATCTATTATTATAGTTAGATGATTCAGAATATCATTTCCTATGGGATGCTTTTGAATTCCATATGCGAAGTTGCAATCGGGTCGATTCATTAAAAAGAATCGATTCAATACATTTCTTATGTACCCATAGGTACTATATTGGATTTGAATCTGATTTCGGATCAATCTATATTGATGGATCGCCTCCATTATGTTGTTGTGAGCAAATACCGCTATTTTTGGTTTTGGATCTTCCAAATCATTCCCGCAGGAGATCCGGACCGATTTTTTTTTTATCTTTCGATAAAAAGATTCATTCTCTTCATAAAAAATAGAAGATAGAACCAATAAAGATTTATTTTTCGATTCATCCCCGGAGTTGAATACCTCATTCAATAATTTTCCGTAGGAATCAATAGACAAGCCAAATTCTTTATTATGATAGGCTAAACCCGGCTCGGTTATTGATAGAGTGAATAGATCTGCCATTTCTTGAAATGTCTCTTCTAATTCAAACTCGTGGTGCAACCTGTATCCCCTTTTGTTCCGATCATGGAATAGATGAAATAAATCAAAAAATGCATTTTCGTTCAAGAATGAAATCTTATTGGAACTGTCCATATCCGGTTCATCCTTCGGAACCATATCCCATCCCGGATCTGCTGCAATCGAATGAACTGAGGAGGTATTTTGTAAATACGTAATTATCTTGAATATATCAACTATTTCTTTATTTTCCGATCGCCTCGAAGGGACAAAAGAAACACCTTGTTGTTTCTTCAACAATTTCTGATCTATAGTCGACCTCTCGGTAGGATTCAAACCCAGATGAAGTTCTGACCATCTATCAGAGAAAAAAGAACGAATTGATCTTGTAGGATTCCCAAGAAATTCTTCTATTTCTTCTGGAAGCAGATGATTATTCATCTGCTTCTCACGTTCCGGGAATAGCCGAGCCATTGAGGAATATCCGGAAAGGTATTTTGAGAATCGATCTGATTTTATCTCTGTTCGTTCCGTTTGAAGAAAGGAAGTATCTAAAAGAATTGATCTTTCTTTTAGTTGCCGAATCTCCGTTTGATTGATCAATGTGTGATATTCCGAACCCTCATTACTAATGGAATTGAAAGGATCTATGGATTGATCAGAAAATCCTTTCGATTGGCTAGAATCCGTTACTTGAAAGAAAATGGATCTTATGGAATCATATTGAATATTTGACGATACATTCCGTACCTTGCTAAAAACCCGATTTCTGTTTACCAACCACGCATTGTCTAACCAAATCAAATTCTCTCTCGAGACGTTCCTCAAAAAATCCGATTTGTGCCGATTCTTCCCCCCAATAACGAAGAGATCTTGGCGGAATTGCCACATATGAAATTGAGCGCAATTTTGCAAAAAAATACCCCCCTTGTTTCTCGAGAGGAGATGGGAAACATGTTCAATCTCGTTTGATTGAATAGTCGCCTCAGCTCCTTGTTGTTTGAAGAACCCCCCCTCATCAATTGGTCTTTTTTCACGAAAAGCAGACATGAGATAACAAATCAAATGTTTCACTAAAATTTCGAATAGCTGTCCCGAATTCAAGTTGATTATGTTTCGCTTCTTACTCGGAGAAAGGCGGTCAAAGAATTTCCAATCATGGTCCTTGCGGATCGGATCATTCGTATAGGATACAAAAAAAAACTCCAGATATTTTATATCTTTCTCTTTGAACGAGATCTCAATTCCAGCTGCAATTTCATTCGATATCTTACAGCTGGAATTCCTCTTTTTTACGATCGCATTCCTCCATCGCCGCGAACCCCAGTTAGATTCAGACATGATACACTTTTTAGTTATTGGAAGAACCCAAGTACTTTCTTTCGGATCCATGAAACAACTCTCATAGATCTTTTTCCCTTTTGGAAGATACAGGAGCGAAACAATCAACCTATCGAGATTGGAAGACCAAAAGGATTCTTTCAATGTATAATTGGGGGGTCCAATGGAACGCAGAGGTTTAGGAAGAAGCCCCATCAAATAGATATTTTTTCTTTCGACCCTATTTCGATTGTATATAAGGACCGCTACTACAAGTACAAGCAGTACTACACCTTTGATCGTGCAATGTCGACGAATTGAACCCTGTGAATCACGTGAAATTAGGACACTCAAAGTTCGGGAATCAAAAAGTTTCATAAAGCGCTCTTGGTGGAAAAAAAGGGAAGTGAAAGATTTCACCGAATCGGGTTGTATCCATGAATCCAAGAAATCGTGAGAATTCTTGATTTCTCTCAATTCGAAGATCCAGGATTTGAATTGATGCCCTCTCATTTCATTGATTCCTCCTAAAGAATCCAAAAGAATCTAAGTGAATTGAATTTGGGTCACTTGCGATGTACAATGACCCCAGTGAAGCATCCATGGCTGAATGGTTAAAGCGCCCAACTCATAATTGGCGAATTCGTAGGTTCAATTCCTGCTGGATGCAGGCCAACGGGGACATTCAATAAGGCTAGTTCCACTGGCTCCGTATCAATGGAATCTCATCATCCATACATAACGAATTGGTATGGTATATTCATACCAACCATAACATATGAAGAGTAAGAACTAGAATTCTTATCGATACTGGAACTCGTGGGGAAGAAAGTAGATTTATGGATGGAATCAAATATGTAGTCTTTACAGAAAAAAGTATTCGGTTATTGGGAAACAATCAATATACTTCTAATGTAATGTCGAATCAGGATCAACTAGGACAGAAATAAAGCATTGGGTCGAACTCTTTTCTTTGGCGTCAAAGTAATAGCTATAAATAGTCATCAACTACCCGGGAAAGGGTAGAAGAATGGGACCCATTATGGGACATACAATGCATTACAGACGTATGATCATTACGCTTCAACCGGGTTATTCTATTTTACCTCTTAGAGAGAAGAGAAAAGAATTTTAGTAAAAAAAAAAAAAAGAAAAAAAATACTAAATAACACGGCGATACATTTATACAAAACTTCTACCCCGAGCATACGCAAAGGATCCGTAGACAGTCAAGTGAAATCCAATCCGCGAAATAATTTGATCTATGGACAGCATCGCTGTGGTAAAGGTCGTAATTCCAGGGGAATCATTACCGCAGGGCATAGAGGAGGAGGCCATAAGCGTCTATACCGTAAAATCGATTTTCGACGGAATGAAAAAGACATATCTGCTAGGATCGTAACCATAGAATATGACCCTAATCGAAATGCATACATTTGTCTCATACACTATGGAGATGGTGAGAAAAGATATATTTTACATCCCAGAGGGGCTATAATTGGAGATACCATTGTTTCCGGTACAGAAGTTCCTATATCAATGGGAAATGCCCTACCTTTGAGTGCGGTTTGAACTATGGATTTACGTAATTGGAAGTAACCAATTAGGTTTACGACGAAACCTAGAAATTGATCACTGATCCAATTTGAGTACCTCTACGGGATAGACCTCAACAGAAAACTGAAGAGTACCGGCAGCAAGTGATTGAGTTCAGTAGTTCCTCATATAAAATTATTGACACTCCAGATATGGTAATATGGAGAAGACAAAATTGTTTGAAGCACGGACAGAAGCGGAAGCGACCCTTTTTTTCAAAGAGAAGAGGATGGGTTATTCACATTTCATTTGATGGTCAGAGGTGAATTGAAAGCTAAGTGGTGGTAATTCTAAAAATTCCCCCGGGGAAAAATAGAGATGTCTCCTACGTTACCCGTAATATGTGGAAGTAGCGACGTAATTTCATAGAGTCATTCGGTCTGAATGCTACATGAAGAACATAAGCCAGATGACGAAACGGAGAGACCTAGGATGTATAAGATCATAACATGAGTGATTTGGCAGATTTGTATTCCTATATATCCACTCATGTGGTACTTCATCACACGATTCATATAAAATCCATCTGTCTAGATATCATCATATAATATATATATACATCCGGAAAGCCGTATGCTTTGGAAGAAGCTTGTACGGTTTGGGAAGGGGTTTTTATTGATCAAAAAGAAAAATCTACTTCAACCCATATGCCCTTAGGCACGGCCGTACATAACATAGAAATCACACTTGGAAAGGGTGGACAATTAACTAGAGCAGCAGGTGCTGTAGCGAAACTGATTGCAAAAGAGGGTAAATCGGTCACATTAAGATTTCCATCTGGGGAGGTCCGTTTGATATCCAAAAACTGCTCAGCAACAGTCGGACAAGTGGGTAATGTTGGGGCGAACCAGAAAAGTTTGGGTAGAGCCGGATCTAAGTGTTGGCTAGGTAGGCGTCCTGTAGTAAGAGGGGTAGTTATGAACCCTGTAGACCATCCCCACGGGGGTGGTGAAGGGAGGGCCCCGATTGGTAGAAAAAAACCCACAACCCCTTGGGGTTATCCTGCGCTTGGAAGAAGAAGTAGGAAAAGGAATAAATATAGTAATAGTTTTATTATTCGTCGCCGTAAATAGGAATATTAAAAATCAAATAAATATTGTTTTTTACTCGTCTTTTCAAAAAAAAAAAGGGGGGGGAATAATAGGCCGTGACACGTTCACTAAAAAAAAATCCTTTTGTAGCTAATCATTTATTGGAAAAAATAAAGAAGCTTAACATGAGAGAGGAAAAAGAGATAATAGTAACTTGGTCCCGGGCATCTACCATTATACCCACAATGATCGGCAATACAATTGCCATTCATAATGGAAAGGCGCATTTACCTATTTATATAACGGATCGTATGGTGGGTCAAAAATTAGGAGAATTTGCACCTACTCTTACTTTCCAGGGACACGCGAGAAACGATACTAGATCTCTCCGTTAATAAAATAAAGTGAAATAGGTGCTCATCGTTCATTGGCGGGAGGCGAACCTTATCTTATGTCAAAGTGGAGAAAGTGGAAGAAGACCTTGAAAAAGCAGAAGATGAAGAGGAGCTCGAGTACACAAGTACAAGCTTTAGCTCAACGTATATGTATGTCTGCTCACAAAGCACGAAGAGTCATTGATCAGATTCGTGGGCATTCCTATGAGAAAACACTTATGTTACTGGAACTGATGCCTTATCGAGCATTTTATCCCATTTTTAAACTGGTTTATTCTGCAGCAGCAAATGCTAGTCACAATAAAAGTTTCAACGAAGCTGATTCAGTCATTAGTAAAGCCGAAGTCAATGGGGGTACTATCGTGAAAAAGTTAAAACCCAGGGCTAGAGGACGTAGTTATCCGATAGAAAGACCCGCCTGTCATATAATTATTGTATTGAAGGATAGCTCTAAAAAGAAAACAGATCAGGATATATTTTTAGAAACAAAAAATGTATGGAGAGATCCTATAATAGAAAGATATATAGAGAAGGAGAGAGAGAGAGAAAAAAAAAGATGGGTCAAAAAATAAATCCACTCGGTTTCCGCCTTGGCGAAAACCAAAGTCATCGTTCCCTTTGGTTCGCACAACCAAAAAGTTATTACATAGGTCTCCAGGAAGATGAAAAAATACGGGATTGTATCAAGATATATGTACAAAAAAATATAAGAGTATCCTCAAGTTTCGAAGGAATTGGAATTGCACATATAGAGATTCAAAAAAAAATGGACTTGATCCAGGTCATAATCTATATTGGATTCCCAAATTTGTTAATAGAAGGCCAAACACGAGGAATCGAAGAATTGCAGATCAATGTACAAAAGGGGCTTCATTCTGTGAATCGGAGACTTAACATTGCTATTACAAGAGTTGCAAAACCTTATGGACAACCTAATATTCTTGCAGAATATATAGCTCTACAATTAAAGAATAGGGTTTCGTTTCGAAAGGCAATGAAAAAAGCTATTGAATTAACTGAACAAGCAGACACAAAAGGAATTCAAGTGGAAATTGCAGGGCGTATCGACGGAAAAGAAATTGCACGTGTCGAATGGATCAGAGAAGGTAGGGTTCCCCTCCAAACCATTCGAGCTAAAATTGATCATTGTTCCTATACAGTTCGAACTGCCTATGGGGCATTGGGCATCAAAATTTGGATATTTGTAGACGAGCAATAATGGACCCTTCCTTTGCTCGCCATTCTATTCAGTGATAGAACAAAAACTACAAACTATTCCTTTTCACTTCAATAAAAAAAAATGAAAAATGAGCAATTCTAATTCTATAAGGTTGAATAAAAATTTGATTGACCTTTTGGTGGAACTGCTATGCTTAGTGTGTGACTCGTTGGTTTTTTATTTAAAGTTGGGATTCAAAAAACAGACCAGCCCCTAACTAATAACTATAAGAACTAGTAACCAACTCATTGCTTTGTATTATCGAGATCCAAGGAAGCAGTCGCCATATGATGTATCGATCATATAGTTGTAGCAACTGAAATCTTTTTTTTTTTCCATAAAGGAAAAATCCATTTATAGGTTGGAAAGAAAAATAGAGGGATGTGGGTAACTGGAAGGGCGAGAGAAAGAGAGAAGGAGAATCTCCATGATATATGATTCCAATATGTATGGTCTATCAATCACATCATATCATAAAAGGCAGTGTGATAAAGCATCAATACTGATTCGTCCATAATTAGATGAATACGGTTCATAAGAAAAATACAAATAATAAAGAGCCCCGAGTCAATAGAGACTGAGGAGATTGGCTCGGGAACGAATTTAATTAGGAGCTCCATTGCATAGTTCAGGCCTAGCCATTAATGGAAAAGCTATGGGAACGACGAAACCTGTGACTGCGGAAGATTCTATTGAAAACGAATCCTAATGATTCATTGGGTGGGATGGCGGAATCAACCAGGAACCAATTAATTTCTTCTGATAGGTCAGGGGTTCACCCTACGAATGAAGCAAATATGGAAAGAGTCAATATTCGCCCGCGAAACCATTATTGGATTGCAGTATTTTGACAGATTCGGTAAAGGTCAAGGATTCATTTTCAAAAGAAAGGCATTATCCCATATAAATAAAATAGAAATATCCGTCTAGCCGTATATACTATATACTATATGGCTTCCCGTGTGACAGATTAAATATCAATCAATTCCATGATTCAGTGTATTATTCATTCAATAAATACATATACGTAATCTTATTGAATCGTTTCATTCGCGAGGAGCTGGATGAGAAGAAACTCTCATGTCCGGTTCTGCAGTAGAGATGGGATTGCGAAACAACCATCAACTATAACCCCAAAAGAACCAGATTCCGTAAACAACATAGAGGAAGAATGAAGGGAATATCTTATCGAGGCAATCATATTTGTTTCGGCAGATACGCTCTTCAGGCACTTGAACCCGCTTGGATCACATCTAGACAAATAGAAGCAGGACGACGAGCAATGACACGATATGCACGCCGTGGTGGAAAAATATGGGTACGTATATTTCCCGACAAACCCGTTACAGTAAGACCTACCGAAACACGTATGGGTTCGGGGAAAGGATCTCCCGAATATTGGGTATCTGTCGTTAAACCCGGTCGAATACTTTATGAAATGGGCGGAGTATCAGAAACTGTAGCCAGAGCAGCTATTGAAATAGCTGCGTGCAAAATGCCTATACGAACTCAATTCATTATCGCGTGATAGGTATGTGAAGGGTATTTGTGATGAAAAATACAATCGCAGATTTTTGGATTTCTGGGCAGACAATATTTCTCTCTTTTTCCTTTGCCTTTTGCATTGAAAGAGCAGATTCAAAAAAAAAAAAAAAAATGATATGATTCAACCTCAGACCCATTTGAATGTAGCGGACAACAGCGGGGCTCGAGAATTGATGTGTATTCGAATCCTAGGAGCTAGTAATCAACGATATGCTCATATTGGTGACGTTATTGTTGCTGTAATCAAAGAAGCAGTGCCCAATATGCCTCTCGAAAGATCAGAAGTGATCAGAGCTGTAATTGTACGTACATGTAAAGAACTCAAACGCGACAACGGTATGATAATACGATATGATGACAATGCAGCAGTTGTCATTGATCAAGAAGGAAATCCAAAAGGAACTCGAGTTTTTGGAGCGATCGCGCGGGAATTGAGACAGTTGAATTTCACTAAAATAGTCTCATTAGCTCCTGAAGTCTTATAAATACTAGTAGATGAGACCGTGATAGAGTATAGTCAGGTCTCTGAAATAGATCACGTTAGTAGATTGTGTCTCACGCATATACCTTTAATAATTCATAAATAAATAAGAAAAAATGAAAAAAAAAAAAGGAACATGTTGATTATATCAAAACTGGAAGGCACCCATAATTTTAGTTCGTCATGGGTAGGGACACTATTGCCGATATAATAACTTCTATAAGAAATGCTAACATGGATAAAAAAGGAACGGTTCGAATAGCATCTACTAATATCGCCGAAAACATTGTTAAAATACTTCTAAAAGAAGGGTTTATTGAAAATGTTAGGAAACATAGGGAAAACAACAAATATTTCTTGGTTTCAACCCTGCGACATAGAAGGAATAGGAAAGGAACATATAGAAATATTTTAAAGCGTATCAGTCGTCCCGGTCTACGAATCTATTCCAACCATCAACGAATTCCTAGGATTTTAGGTGGAATGGGGGTCGTAATTCTTTCTACTTCTCGAGGTATAATGACAGATCGAGAAGCTCGACTAGAAAGAATTGGGGGAGAAATTTTGTATTATATCTGGTGATCCTTCTGGTATCCGAATTTGATCCGTAACTTGCTATTTGGGAAAAAGAGAGGAAAGACGAATTGTCTACTATTACTCCTCCTCCATTAGTTGATACTTCAAGGGGGTTACCTGGAATGAAAGAACAAAAATTGATTCACGAAGGTTTAATTACTGAATCACTTCCCAATGGTATGTTCCGAGTTCGTTTAGACAATGAAGATCTGATTCTAGGTTATGTTTCGGGGAGGATCCGACGGAGTTTTATCCGGATACTACCAGGAGATAGAGTCAAAATCGAAGTAAGTCGTTATGATTCAACTAGGGGACGTATAATTTATAGACTTCGCAACAAAGAGTCGAATGATTAGGTGGCTTTTTATTTGAATTTAAACATTCCTTTCATGGGAATACAATTCGAGGTTCAAAATTTCAAGAGACTTATTTTCTTCCAAGGAGTATATTTGGAATTAAGGAATAACAAATATGAAAATAAGGGCTTCCATTCGTAAAATTTGTGAAAAATGTCGACTGATCCGTAGGCGGGGACGAATTATAGTAATTTGTTCCAATCCGAAACATAAACAGAGACAGGGGTAATCTTTCTAACAAGGGACTTTCTAAACGGTCCGATGTACAAATAAAGGATCTGTTTTGACACGAAATGGATATATCCGTATATCTCTGACTCATATTTATGAGATGATAAAATATGACAAAAGCTATACCAAGAATTGGTTCACGTAAGAATGGACGTAGAATACAAAAAGGAGTTATTCATGTTCAAGCGAGTTTCAACAATACCATTGTGACTGTTACAGATGTAATAGGTCGGGTGGTTTCTTGGTCCTCCGCTGGTACTTGTGGATTCAGAGGCACAAGAAGAGGGACACCATTTGCTGCTCAAACCGCAGCAGGAAATGCTATTCGTACGGCAGTGGATCAGGGTCTGCAACGAGCAGAAGTCATGATAAAAGGCCCTGGTCTCGGAAGAGATGCAGCATTACGAGCCATTCGTAGAAGTGGTATACTATTAAGTTTCGTACGTGACGTAACCCCTATGCCGCATAATGGATGTAGGCCTCCTAAAAAAAGACGTGTGTAGAAATCAAAATTGAATGGATTGCAATAGAAATAAATGATTCAATGATCTGATCAAACAATAATATTAGTATGGTTCGAGAAGAAGTAGCAGTATCCACCCGAACACTACAGTGGAAGTGTGTTGAATCAAGAACAGACAGTAAGCGTCTTTATTATGGCCGTTTCGTTCTGTC